TGAACTATACCGGTTTTCAAGACCGGAGCCATCAACCGCTCGGCCATCTCTCCGAAAGATAATTTCTATTATTATTTTTTTTTTCGCCAAATAGAACATAGCCCTATGAGTTAATACGATAACTATATAGAGAAAGATAGAGAAAGATATAGGGTGTGATTTTATTTAATTTTATTTATAGGTCTATCAATCTGTCTATATAAATAAATGAGATACACGATCCAGTATACCCATTTGTAAAGTAAAAAATAACCTTTAACTTAATTTTTGAATAGAATAAAAGTAGTAAAAAGAAGTTGGAAATAAGTCATCTCGAATCAACGGATTCATTATAAAATCCCTTTATTTATTAAAATTTTTTAGTGGGTAAGAGGATTAAATGGTGTATATTCTTTTGTTAATAACTTGGAGGATTAAAAATATGACTATTGCTTTCCAATTGGCTGTTTTTGCATTAATTATTACTTCATCAATCTTACTGATTAGTGTACCCGTTGTATTTGCGTCTCCTGATGGTTGGTCGAGTAACAAAAATCTTGTATTTTCTGGTACATCTTTATGGATTGGATTGGTCTTCTTGGTGGGTATCCTTAATTCTCTTATCTCTTGAATTCATTCGTTGCAGATCCAAAAATGAGATGACCCCTCCCATTCCATGAATTACCTACACATTAAAATTCAATATAAGTCCATAAAATTAAAATAAAGAAAACAAAAAAATTAGAGGGGGGGTCAAACTTCTGGAACTTGAGTGAAATATGAATAAAATATTAATAAATATAAATTTACTAAATATAAATATGAAATTAAATAACTAAATAAAAAAACTAATCAAAAATTGATATCTGATATCACGATAGAATAGAAGATTTTATGTAAATAGAATAATAATATATTCTTGAATATGGAATTCAATATATAGATTAACTATATTATTAATATATAATATTAATATATTGATATATATATTAATAGAATTGTTAATTGAATTGATTTAGTAGTAGAATTTGATGAAATGACCCCAAACCAAAGAGTGTATCTCGTCTAGCTTTGAACAAATTTTATCCATAAATTTATTATCAAGAAGGCAAAAAAACGCGGATATAGTCGAATGGTAAAATTTCTCTTTGCCAAGGAGAAGACGCGGGTTCGATTCCCGCTATCCGCCCAAATATAAATGGATTCAAAAAGATAAAAGATTCGGTATAGTTGACCGGGAAATTATAGTAATTTTTTCCGCGCGTCCCAAAAGATAAATATTAATTAATGATTAGTTAATAGAATCAAACTTACATTTGTTGAAAAAAATGTTGCGGAGACAGGATTTGAACCCGTGACCTCAAGGTTATGAGCCTTGCGAGCTACCAAGCTGCTCTACCCCGCGATGAAATAAAAAACTTGGTAAACTCTAATAAACAAAGAAGAATTGAATGCGCCCCTATTCCATATCTGTACAAATAGAATAGCCTATTTAAGCAGAATGGTAAAGGGGCCTCATCAATCATATAAAAAAATAGAAAAATTAAGGTATACTTAAATACTTACCAGCTTGATCTTGTTGCCCCTGGCAACAAACATGCATGAACCATTTCCCGAAGGATGTGTCCAGATAGTCCAAAGTCTCGATAGTTAGCTCTCGGTCTTCCGGTCGAAAAGCAACGTCGATGAAGACGTGTAGGTGCACTATTACGCGGTGGAGATTGTAATTTTCCATGAATTTTCCATTTCTCACTTAGCGACGGAATCTTACTTATTTCCTTTTTTGAGGATCGACGAATCAAATGATATTTTTGTTCCAATTTTTGCCTCTTCTTATCCCTATAAATCAAACTTTTTTTTGCCATAATGCTTAAGTTCCTCTTATTATCAATGATAATGATACAAATCGGATCCTAGATGTAGAAATAAATATAAGAGTGCATACCTATATTTTTTTTATTAAAAAAAATATATTATTGCGAATAGAATACATAAATAATTAACCGAATTTGCCCGATGTGGAAGCAATCAAGAAAGCCGCATAAGTGAATATATAACCTACAGAAAAGTGAGCTAATCCAACCAATCTTGCTTGCACAATTGAAAGAGCTACTGGTTTATCTTTCCATCGAATCAAATTTGCCAAAGGTGTGCGTTCATGAGCCCATGCTAAAGTTTCAATCAATTCCTGCCAATAACCACGCCAGGAAATTAAGAACATAAATCCAGTAGCCCAAACAAGATGTCCAAATAAGAACATCCATGCCCAGACTGATAAACTATTCATACCAAACGGGTTATATCCGTTGATAAGTTGTGAAGAGTTTAACCATAGATAATCTCTTAACCATCCCATCAAATAAGTGGAAGATTCATTAAACTGTGAAACGTTACCCTGCCATAATGTGATGTGTTTCCAATGCCAATAAAAAGTAACCCATCCAATAGTATTTAACATCCAGAAAACTGCCAAATAAAATGCGTCCCAAGCCGAAATATCACAAGTACCACCTCGTCCCGG